GTTAATGTAGCTTAACATTTAAAGCAAGGCACTGAAAATGCCTAGATGGGCTGTAATACCCCATAAACATACAGGTTTGGTCCTAGCCTTATTATTAATTATCAGTAAGATTATACATGCAAGCAACCACATACCAGTGAGAATGCCCTTCAAATCTACTAGATCAACAGGAGCAGGCATCAAGCACGCCAACCGGCAGCTCACCACGCCTTGCTGAGCCACACCCCCACGGGACACAGCAGTAACAAAACTTGAGCAATAAACGAAAGTTTGACTAAGCTATACTGATCAACATAAACAGGGTTGGTAAATTTCGTGCCAGCCACCGCGGTCATACGATTAACCCAAATTAATATTACACGGCGTAAAGTGTGTTTAAGTTAATCAACTAATAAAGTTAAATTTAATCTAAGCCGTAAAACGCACTAGATTAAACAAAAATAATCTACGAAAGTGACTTTAACACTCTGAATACACGACAGCCAAGACACAAACTGGGATTAGATACCCCACTATGCTTGACCATAAACTTGAGTAATTACAAAACAATACTACTCGCCAGAGTACTACAAGCAATAGCTCAAAACTCAAAGGACTTGACGGTGCCTTATATCCATCTAGAGGAGCCTGTTCTATAATCGATAAACCCCGATAAACCCTACCACCCCTTGCTAATCCAATCTATATACCGCCATCTTCAGCAAACCCTACTAAGGCCACAAAGTAAGCACAAATATTTAAACATAAAAACGTTAGGTCAAGGTGTAGTCTATGAGGTGGAAAGAAATGGGCTACATTATCTGCAACAGATCAAACATACAGCAACCCTCATGAAACAAAGGACCAAAGGAGGATTTAGTAGTAAATTAAGAATAGAGAGCTTAATTGAACAAGGCCATAAAGCACGTACACACCGCCCGTCACCCTCCTCAAAACCCCATAGCACTTATATCACAATTACAGTTTATTCTAATCCTTAGAGGAGATAAGTCGTAACAAGGTAAGCATACTGGAAAGTGTGCTTGGATTATCCAAAGTATAGCTTAACCATAAAGCATCCGGCCTACACCCAGAAAATCTCACAACAATGTGATTACTTTGAAACTAATACTAGCCTAACTTCTTATCTACCCACTAATATATAGACCAAAAACAAACCATTTACCACAAATAATAGTATAGGAGATAGAAATTTCACATAGCGCTATAGAAAAAGTACCGTAAGGGAAAGATGAAAGAATTAATCAAAGTACAAAAAAGCAAAGACCATCCCTTGTACCTTTTGCATAATGACTTAACTAGAATAAACTGACAAAGAGAAATTTTAGCCAAAGAACCCGAAACCAGACGAGCTACTCAAGAAGCAGTAAATATAAGAACACACTCATCTATGTGGCAAAATAGTGAGAAGAATTATGAGTAGAGGTGAAAAGCCTATCGAGCCTGGTGATAGCTGGTTACCCGGAAGCAGAATTTTAGTTCAACTTTAAATTAACCCAAAGCATATTTTTTAAGCCTACTGTTAATTTAAATGTTATTCTAAAGAGGAACAGCTCTTTAGATTGGGCTACAACCTTTAGCAGAGAGTAAACAAAATTAATCCCCATAGTTGGCCTAAAAGCAGCCCCCAATTAAGAAAGCGTTCGAGCTCAACACTCAGTAAAGACTAATGTCCAAACTTACAACTGACCCCCTGCTGATCAACTGGGTTAATCTATTACTAAATAGAAGCAATACTGTTAATATGAGTAACAAGAATTCAAATTCTCCTGGCACAAGCTTATACCAAACCGGATGCCTACTGGTAATTAACAATAAGATAAAATTAACCTTAACACACAAAAATCTTTATCCTAATATCTGTTAACCCAACACAGGCGTGCATTAAGGAAAGATTAAAAGAAATAAAAGGAACTCGGCAAAACTAACCCCGCCTGTTTACCAAAAACATCACCTCTAGCATAACCAGTATTAGAGGCACTGCCTGCCCAGTGACACGTTTTAACGGCCGCGGTATTCTGACCGTGCAAAGGTAGCATAATCACTTGTTCCTTAATTAGGGACTCGAATGAATGGCTCCACGAGGGTTTAACTGTCTTTTATTTCTAATCAGTGAAATTGACCTCTCCGTGAAGAGGCGGAGATATAAAAACAAGACGAGAAGACCCTATGGAGCTTAAATTAACTAGCCCAAATATCATAGAAATATTACAAGGATAAGTCCACACTACTCATCATGGATCCTGGGCTAAAAATTTCGGTTGGGGTGACCTCGGAGCACAAAAAACCCTCCGAACAACATAACATAGACCTAACTAGTCAAAGTACAAACACTATAAATTGACCCAAACTAATTTGATCAACGGAACAAGTTACCCTAGGGATAACAGCGCAATCCTATTACAGAGTCCATATCGACAATAGGGTTTACGACCTCGATGTTGGATCAGGACATCCCAATGGTGTAACCGCTATTAATGGTCCGTTTGTTCAACGGTTAAAGTCCTACGTGATCTGAGTTCAGACCGGAGTAATCCAGGTCGGTTTCTATCTGTTAAAAATTTCTCCCAGTACGAAAGGACAAGAGAAATGGAGCCAACTCAATAGAGCGCTTCCAACATAACTGATGATTATAGTCTCAATCTAATATGTAACTCCAAACATTACCCTAGATAAGGGTTTGTTAAGATGGCAGAGCCCGGTAATTGCATAAAACTTAAAACTTTACAACCAGAGGTTCAACTCCTCTTCTTAATATCAGTGTTTCCTATCAATTTACTATTACTAATTGTCCCCGTACTATTAGCCATGGCTTTCTTTACATTAGTCGAACGAAAAATCTTAGGCTATATGCAACTCCGCAAAGGCCCTAATACTGTAGGTCCACATGGTCTACTACAACCTTTCGCTGATGCAGTGAAACTATTCATTAAAGAACCTCTACGACCCCTTACCTCTTCCTCATTACTCTATATCGTCGCCCCAACACTAGCTTTATCCATTGCACTTATTATATGGATGCCTCTGCCAATACCATATCCATTAATTAATATAAATATAGGACTTTTATTTATACTAGCTACATCAAGCCTAGCAGTTTATTCCATCCTATGATCAGGCTGATCATCCAATTCAAAATATGCTCTAATCGGATCTTTACGAGCTGTAGCTCAAACAATCTCTTATGAAGTTACCCTAGCCATCATCTTACTATCTACCCTACTAATAAATGGTACATTCACCCTATCTACCCTTACTACTACTCAAGAACACCTATGACTAATTATTCCATCATGACCATTAACTATGATATGGTTTATCTCAACATTGGCAGAAACTAACCGAGCCCCCTTTGATCTAACAGAAGGAGAATCCGAATTAGTTTCAGGTTTCAATGTAGAATATGCCGCAGGACCATTCGCTCTATTCTTCATAGCAGAGTACACCAACATCATTATAATAAATGCCCTAACCACTATTATATTTCTAGGGCCATCATATAACCCCTATTTACCCGAAACAAATTCAATCAACTTCGCTATTAAAGCCCTTCTACTAGCAATACTATTTTTATGAACACGAGCATCATACCCGCGATTCCGATACGACCAACTAATACACTTATTGTGAAAAAATTTCCTTCCACTAACACTAGCACTATGCATATGATACATTTCCCTACCCGTTATAGCAACATACATTCCACCTCTAATATAGAAATATGTCTGAAAAAGAATTACTTTGATAGAGTAAATAATAGAGGTTTAAATCCTCTTATTTCTAGAACTACAGGCATCGAACCTGCCCCTAAGGATTCAAAATCCATCGTGCTACCAACATACACCATGTCCTATATGTAGTAAGGTCAGCTAAATAAGCTATTGGGCCCATACCCCGAAAATGTTGGTTTACACCCTTCCCGTACTAATAAAACCTATTACTCACATACTTACTATAATAACAATTTTCTCAGGAACTATCCTCACAATAATCAGCTCCCACTGGCTCTCAATTTGAATTGGATTAGAAATTAACATGCTCGCTATAATCCCAATTTTAACGAATAAAGCTAAACCCCGATCTATAGAAGCGGCAACCAAATATTTTCTCACACAAGCAACAGCCTCTATATTACTTATACTTACCATTATTATTAACGCCATTAACTCAGGACAATGAAACGTCATTAACACTTTCAATCAACTGACCTCTTTTATATTTATTATCGCATTCACTATAAAATTGGGAATAGCACCCTTCCACTTCTGAGTCCCAGAAGTCACACAAGGAATCAACTTGATAACAGGTATGCTTCTCCTAACATGACAAAAACTAGCCCCCATTTTAGTCCTAATCCAAATTTACTCTTCAACAAATCTACATATTCTACTTCTAATCGCCCTACTATCTATCATAATCGGGGGTTGAGGGGGACTAAATCAAACACAAATACGAAAAATTATAGCCTACTCCTCCATTGCCCATATAGGATGAATAATATCCATTCTCATATTCTGCCCCTCTATAACAACACTAAATCTACTAATTTACCTCATACTAACTATTACTATATTTACCTTACTAAATCTAAATACAAATACTACCATACTAACCATATCAAACTTATGAAATAAATCACCTATGGTTACGCTTATTATCTTAATCTCCCTGTTGTCCCTTGGTGGACTTCCCCCACTTATAGGTTTTTTACCTAAATGAGCCATCGTATATGAACTAACAAAAAACAATAATATTATTCTAGCTACTACTATAATTGTCATAGCACTACTAAACCTCTACTTCTACATACGATTAATTTACTATACCTCCTTAACACTATTTCCAACATCCAACAACTACAAGATAAAATGACAATACCAGCCTACAAAAAAAGCTATACTTATGGCCCCACTAGTCACCCTGTCCACTTTATCCCTTCCCCTATCAACAACCTTTTCAATTCTAAACTAGAAATTTAGGTTAAATAGACCAAGAGCCTTCAAAGCCCTAAGAAAGTAAATACTACTTAATTTCTGTAAATAAGGACTGCAAGAACTTATCTTACATCAACTGATTGCAAATCAATCACTTTAATTAAGCTAAATCCTTACTAGATTAGTGGGCTCCAACCCCACGAAAATTTAGTTAACAGCTAAATACCCTAATCAACTGGCTTCAATCTACTTCTCCCGCCTTCAGGAAAAAAAAGGCGGGAGAAGCCCCGGCAGAATTGAAGCTGCTTCTTTGAATTTGCAATTCAATATGAAAATCACCTCGGGACTGGTAAAAAGAGGCTAAACCTCTGTTCTTAGATTTACAGTCTAACGCCTAACTCAGCCATTTTACCCTTACTCATGTTCATCAACCGTTGATTATACTCAACTAATCACAAAGACATTGGAACTCTTTATCTATTATTCGGTGCTTGAGCAGGAATAGTAGGAACAGCCCTTAGCCTATTAATTCGAGCAGAGCTTGGTCAACCAGGAACACTACTAGGAGATGATCAGATTTATAACGTTATCGTAACCGCACATGCATTTGTTATAATCTTCTTTATAGTAATACCAATTATAATCGGAGGTTTTGGAAACTGATTAGTGCCTTTAATAATCGGAGCTCCCGACATAGCATTCCCACGAATGAATAATATAAGCTTCTGATTACTACCCCCGTCTTTCTTACTCTTGCTAGCCTCTTCTACAGTAGAAGCAGGCGCTGGAACTGGGTGAACGGTATATCCCCCTCTCGCTGGAAACCTAGCCCATGCAGGGGCATCTGTAGACCTAACTATCTTTTCCCTACACTTAGCAGGAGTATCCTCAATTTTAGGGGCCATTAACTTCATCACAACAGTTATTAATATAAAACCCCCTGCTATATCTCAGTATCAAACACCTCTCTTCGTATGATCAGTAGTAATTACTGCCGTACTTTTACTTTTATCCTTACCAGTTCTAGCAGCAGGGATTACTATACTATTAACCGACCGTAATCTTAATACAACATTTTTCGACCCAGCTGGGGGTGGTGACCCCATCTTATATCAACACCTATTCTGATTCTTTGGACATCCCGAAGTATATATCTTAATTCTTCCAGGCTTTGGTATGATCTCTCATATCGTTACTTATTACTCAGGCAAAAAAGAACCCTTTGGTTATATGGGAATAGTATGGGCCATAATATCCATTGGCTTCCTAGGCTTCATTGTATGAGCCCACCACATATTCACCGTAGGAATGGACGTAGACACCCGTGCCTATTTCACATCCGCTACCATAATTATTGCAATTCCTACCGGCGTAAAAGTTTTCAGTTGATTAGCAACACTACATGGAGGAAATATTAAGTGATCACCCGCAATACTATGAGCATTAGGATTTATTTTTCTGTTTACAGTTGGAGGATTAACAGGAATTGTCCTCGCCAACTCATCATTGGACATTGTACTTCACGACACATATTACGTAGTAGCACATTTTCACTACGTATTATCAATAGGAGCAGTTTTCGCCATTATGGGCGGATTTGTTCACTGATTCCCTCTATTCTCAGGCTATACCCTAAATAACACGTGGGCTAAAACTCACTTCGCAATCATATTCATCGGAGTGAACATAACTTTCTTCCCACAACACTTCTTAGGCCTATCGGGAATACCTCGACGTTACTCAGACTATCCTGATGCATATACCATGTGAAATATAATTTCATCTATTGGCTCTTTCATCTCCCTAACAGCAGTAATTCTAATAATTTTTATAGTTTGAGAAGCCTTTTCTTCAAAACGAGAAGTGTTGATGGTAGAATTAACATCAACAAATCTAGAGTGACTTCACGGTTGTCCACCACCCTATCATACATTTGAGGAGCCTACTTACGTAAAATAAAATCAAGAAAGGAAGGAATTGAACCTCCTACAGTCGGTTTCAAGCCAACCACATAACCCCTATGACTCTCTTTACTGAAGACATTAGTAAAATAATTACATAACTTTGTCAGAGTTAAATTACAGGTTAAATTCCCGTATATCTTAATGGCTTGTCCAGTTCAACTAGGATTTCAAGACGCCGCTTCCCCCATTATAGAAGAACTTACATATTTTCATGACCACACCTTAATAATTGTATTCCTTATTAGCTCTCTAGTTCTTTATATTATCTCCTTAATACTCACCACAGAACTCACCCATACGAGCACTATAGATGCCCAAGAAATAGAAACAGTATGAACTATTCTACCCGCAATTATCTTGATCCTTATTGCTCTTCCATCATTACGTATTTTATATCTAATAGATGAAATTACCACTCCATCCTTAACTTTAAAAACCATAGGTCATCAGTGGTACTGAAGCTATGAATATACAGACTACGAAGACTTAAACTTTGATTCTTACATAATCCCTTCCCTAGAACTAAATCCAGGTGAACTTCGCCTACTTGAAGTAGATAACCGAATTGTCTTACCCACGGAAATACCTATTCGAGTACTTATTTCCTCAGAAGATGTATTACACTCATGAACTGTACCATCCCTAGGTGTAAAGACTGACGCTATCCCAGGCCGCCTAAACCAAACAACCTTAATAACTTCTCGACCAGGCATTTATTATGGCCAATGCTCAGAAATCTGCGGGGCAAATCATAGCTTTATACCTATTGTACTAGAACTAGTTCCCCTAAAACAATTTGAAGAATGATTACTAACTATATTATAAAATCACTATGAAGCTAACCAAGCATTAACCTTTTAAGTTAAAGATTGAAAGTAAAAATCCTTCCATAGTGAGATGCCACAATTAGATACATCAACATGAACTATCACTATTATTTCCATAATTATGACCTTATTCACCATTTTTCAACTGAAAATCTCTAACCTAAATTTCCCTTTAAGTCCCCTACCTGAAATAGCTGATAAGCACCAATATAACAACCCTTGAGAAACAAAATGAACGAAAATTTATTCGCCTCTTTCATTACCCCTACAATCATAGGAGTCCCCATTGTAATATTTATCATTATATTACCGAGCACCCTCTTTCCCTCATCATCACGTCTCATCTGTAATCGACTAATTTCCTTACAACGATGACTTGTCCATCTAGTACTAAAACAACTAATGACCATGCATAATATCAAAGGACGAACTTGGTCTCTCATACTAATCTCACTAATCCTATTTATTGGTTCAACCAATTTACTAGGACTATTACCCCACTCATTCACTCCTACTACTCAACTATCAATAAATCTTGGCATAGCTATTCCATTATGAACAGCTACGGTCATCATGGGATTTCGCCACAAAACAAAAATGTCCTTGGCCCATTTCCTACCACAAGGTACCCCCATTCTTCTCATCCCCATGCTAGTAATTATCGAGACTATTAGCCTATTCATCCAACCAATAGCACTAGCAGTGCGACTAACAGCTAACATCACAGCAGGCCACTTACTTATGCATTTAATTGGGGGAGCTACAATAGCACTAACTTATATTAGCCCTGCTATATCCTCTGTTACATTTATTATTCTCATCCTTCTCACAGTACTTGAATTTGCCGTTGCCCTAATCCAAGCTTACGTGTTTACCCTTTTAGTCAGCCTTTACCTGCATGATAATACTTAATGACCCACCAAACCCACGCCTATCACATAGTTAACCCCAGTCCTTGACCCCTTACAGGAGCCCTGTCTGCGCTCCTTATAACATCTGGCTTTGCCATATGATTTCACTTTAGCTCAAGCACACTTTTATCTGTAGGTTTACTCGCTAATTTACTGACAATATATCAATGATGACGAGATGTTGTGCGAGAAGGAACATTTCAAGGCCACCATACCCTCATTGTCCAAAAAGGGTTACGATATGGAATAATCCTTTTCATCATTTCAGAGATTCTTTTCTTTTCAGGGTTCTTCTGAGCTTTTTACCACTCAAGCCTAGCCCCCACTCCTGATCTAGGAGGGTGCTGACCTCCAACAGGCATTAACCCCCTTAACCCACTAGAAGTTCCCCTACTTAACACTACTGTACTTTTAGCCTCAGGCGTATCCATCACCTGAGCCCATCACTGCCTAATAGAAGGTAACCGCACCCACATGCTCCAGGCCCTATTCATCACTATTGCCCTAGGTCTCTATTTTACCTTCCTCCAAGCCTCAGAATATTTCGAAACCTCTTTCTCTATCTCAGATGGCGTATACGGCTCTACATTTTTTATAGCAACAGGATTCCACGGACTTCACGTTATCATCGGATCTACCTTCTTAACCGCTTGTTTCTTACGTCAGTTAAAATTTCATTTCACCTCTAACCATCATTTTGGCTTCGAAGCAGCAGCCTGATACTGACATTTCGTTGACGTAGTATGACTATTCCTCTACGTCTCAATTTACTGATGAGGATCTTAATTCTTTTAGTATCATTAAGTACAACTGATTTCCAATCAGTTAGTTTCGGTAAAACCCCGAAAAAGAATAATTAACCTACCACTGACCCTTACAATCGATATCCTCCTTGTTCTATTCCTCGTAACCATTGCCTTCTGAATACCCCAGCTAAACATTTATGTGGAAAAATATAATCCTTATGAATGCGGATTTGACCCTACAGGATCTGCCCGCCTACCATTTTCCATGAAATTCTTTTTAGTGGCCATTACATTTCTTCTATTTGATCTAGAAATCGCACTTCTAATTCCCCTACCCTGAGCATCCCAAACAAATAACCTAGAACTTATACTACTAATAGCCCTTTCATTGATCTCTATTTTAGCTCTAGGCCTCGCCTACGAATGATTTCAAAAAGGACTAGAATGAAAAGAATAATACTGATAAGTAGTTTAACCTAAAACAAATGATTTCGACTCATTAGATTATGTACAAACTCATAATTATCAACATGCTTTCAATTTCCACCAATATTATTTTAGCCTTCATCATTGCTCTTCTAGGTATACTAGTATTTCGCTCCCACCTAATATCCTCTTTACTATGCTTAGAAGGCATAATATTATCAATATTTATCTTGTGTACCCTTATCACCTTAAGTATACACTTTACCATATCATTTATAATCCCTATCATACTACTAGTATTCGCTGCCTGCGAAGCAGCAGTAGGACTCGCCCTCTTAGTGATAGTATCTAATACTTATGGCCTAGATTATGTCCAAAACCTCAATCTCCTTCAATGCTAAAATTTATTATTCCAACAATAACCCTATTTGCAGTAATCTGATGTTCCAATAACTCAATACTATGAATCAACACAACCCTATATAGTCTGATAATTAGCCTCACCAGCCTGTCCTTACTAAACCAAACTGACAACATCAGCAAAAACTTCTCATCAACTTTTTTCTCCGATCAATTGTCCTCTCCTCTACTCGTACTAACAGTATGACTACTCCCCCTTATAATTGTAGCAAGTCAACATCATCTTAACAAAGAATCTTGGACCCGAAAAAAACTTTATCTTTCCATATTAACTTCCCTACAAGTAATTCTAGTCATAACATTTTCAGCCTCTGAAATGATCTTATTCTATATTTTATTTGAGACCACATTGATCCCCACCCTCATCATTATCACTCGATGAGGAAATCAAACAGAACGACTAAACGCAGGCTTGTATTTTCTATTTTATACCTTATTTGGGTCCCTACCATTACTAGTGGCCCTTATCTATATACAAAAATCCATAGGATCCCTAAATTTCCTAATGATAACCCTCTGATCCCAAGAATTATCCATCTCATGATCCAATAATCTATTATGATTGGCATGCATTATAGCATTCATAGTCAAAATACCTCTGTATAGCCTTCACCTATGATTACCCAAAGCACATGTAGAAGCCCCTATTGCCGGATCCATAGTCCTTGCAGCTGTACTCTTAAAACTAGGAGGATATGGTATAATACGCATTACCATAACCCTTACCCCTCTGACAAACTATATAGCATACCCCTTTATTATATTATGTATATGAGGAATAATCATAACTAGTTCAATTTGCCTGCGACAAACAGATCTAAAATCACTTATCGCTTACTCATCCGTGAGCCATATAGCTTTAGTCATCATAGCTATCCTAATCCAAACACCATGAAGCTATATAGGAGCAACAGCTCTAATAATTGCACATGGCCTAACTTCATCTATATTATTCTGTTTAGCAAACTCAAACTACGAACGTATCCATAGCCGAACAATAATCATGGCACGAGGACTCCAAACCCTCCTACCCCTAATATCAACTTGATGACTACTTGCCAGTCTGACTAACCTGGCCTTACCTCCCTCAATTAACCTAATCGGAGAGCTACTTGTAACAATGGCAATATTCTCATGATCAAATGTTACAATTATTTTAATTGGTTTAAATATCCTCATCACAGCTCTTTACTCACTATATATACTAACCACAACTCAACGAGGTAAATCCTCATATCACACCCACACTCTCAATCCCTCTTTAACACGAGAAAATGCCCTAATATCTATACATATGCTTCCCCTCACCTGTCTCACCCTAAATCCCAAAATCATTATAGGACTTAATTATTGTAAATATAGTTTAAACAAAACCCTAGATTGTGAATCTAGTAATAGAGACTCAAACCCTCTTATCTACCGAGAGAGTAACGCAAGAACTGCTAACTCTTCGTCCCATAAATAACCGTATGGCTCCCTCAACTTTTTTAGGATAGAAGTTATCCGTTGGTCTTAGGAACCAAAAAATTGGTGCAACTCCAAATAAAAGTAATAAACTTAATATCATCCTCCATCCTAGTCACGTTGATTATTTTGATATCACCACTCATAGTAACTTTTGCAAATTTACATAAAAACTATCTATATGCATCCTACGTAAAAACATCCATTGCATGCGCCTTTGCCACTAGTCTTATTCCTATAATGTTATTCACCCTCTCAGGGCAAGAAACAACTATCTCCAACTTACACTGAATAACAATTCAAACCTTAAAAATCAACCTCAGCTTTAAGCTAGATTACTTCTCAATACTTTTTATTCCTGTAGCCCTATTTGTCACTTGATCAATCCTAGAATTCTCTCTATGATATATATATACTGACCCTAATATTAACAAATTCTCCAAATATCTACTTATATTCCTCATTACTATACTAATCTTAGTCACCGCCAACAACCTATTCCAACTATTCATTGGCTGAGAAGGTGTAGGCATTATATCATTTCTATTAATCGGCTGATGATACGGACGAACAGACGCTAACACAGCAGCCTTACAAGCAATTTTATACAACCGCATTGGAGATATTGGGTTTATCTTAGCTATAGCATGGTTTCTTATCCACTCAAATACATGAGAATTCCAACAAATATTCATACTACATCAAGACCCAGGCATAATCCCACTAATAGGCTTACTTCTAGCAGCTACCGGAAAGTCCGCCCAATTCAGCCTACACCCATGATTACCATCAGCAATAGAAGGCCCCACTCCAGTCTCAGCCCTACTTCACTCTAGTACAATAGTCGTAGCGGGAATTTTCCTACTAATTCGATTCTATCCTCTTATAGAAAATAATGAAACAATAAAAACCCTAACATTATGCCTAGGTGCCTTAACCACACTATTCACAGCAATATGCGCTTTAACTCAGAATGACATTAAAAAAATTGTAGCCTTCTCAACCTCTAGCCAACTAGGACTGATAATAGTCACCATTGGCATTAATCAACCACACTTAGCCTTTCTACACATCTGTAACCATGCTTTCTTCAAAGCCATACTATTCATATGTTCTGGTTCAATCATTCACAACTTAAATGATGAACAAGACATTCGAAAGATAGGAGGTCTATTCAAAACAATACCCTTCACATCCTCTTCCCTTATTATCGGAAGCCTTGCCCTCACAGGAATACCCTTCCTAACAGGATTCTACTCAAAAGACCTAATTATCGAATCTATTAACATTTCTAACGCCAACGCCTGAGCCCTCATAATCACGCTCATTGCAACCTCCATAACAGCCATCTATAGCATCCGCATTATCTTCTACACACTTATAGGCCAACCCCGATTTTCAGCTTCAACCTCCATTAACGAAAACAACTCACTACTAATTAATTCTATTAAACGTCTAACTTTTGGTAGTATTTTTGCCGGATTCCTACTATCCAATAATATCCCACCCTCAAACATTCCCCAAATAACAATACCATTCTACCTAAAAACTACAGCCTTGATAGTGACCGTTTTAGGCTTTACCCTGGCAATAGAACTCAGCCTCATAACTAAGAACCTAAAACTCAAGTCATCTTCACCTATACTTAAGTTTTCTAACTCATTAGGATTTTACTCGATTACTATTCACCGCCTAATCCCTTTCTCCAGCCTTACCACTAGTCAAAGCACATCATCCCATTTACTAGATCTAATAGTATTAGAAAAAATTATACCAAAAAACCTCTCCAACTTACAAATACTATCAGCTATCACCACTTCTAACCAAAAAGGCCTAATCAAATTATATTTCCTATCTTTCCTCACCTCCACATTTTTAATCCTTCTGCTTGTGATCTAATCTAATTCACCGAACAATTTCAATTACAATTAATACGCTAACAAACAAAGATCATCCAGCAACCACCATAAATCAACCAGCATGATCATAAAGAGCAGCCACCCCAAAAGAATCCTCACGAACAACATTCGCCTCTTTATCTATATATACAATCCAGTCCTCCAAAATACTAAACCCTATCATCATTTCTACTTCATCATATCCAATTAACCACACCACTATTAACAGCTCTATGACAAACCCTATCAACAAGGTCCCCCAAATAACATTACTAGACCCTCAAGTTTCAGGGTATTCTTCCGTAGCCATAGCTGTAGTATAACCAAATACTACCAACATCCCCCCCAAATAAATCAAAAATACTATTAACCCCATAAAAGATCCCCCCACGCTCATGATAACAAGACAACCTACCGCTCCACTAAAAATAAGCCCAACACCACCATAAATAGGAGAAGGCTTTGAAGAAAAACTAACAAAACTTAAAACAAGAATCGCGCTTAAAAGAAAAATTGCATATGCCATAGTTCTTACACGGGACTAACCATGACTAATGATATGAAAAACCATCGTTGTATTTCAACTATAAAAACCTTTAATGACCAACACTCGAAAAAACCACCCACTAATAAAAATCCTAAACCATTCATTTATTGACCTGCCCACACCACCTAATATTTCCTCATGATGAAATTTCGGCTCCCTCCTTGGAGCTTGCTTAGCCGTACAAATCACTACAGGCCTATTTCTAGCCATACATTACACAGCAGATACAATAACCGCATTCTCCTCCGTAACCCATATCTGCCGAGACGTAAATTACGGTTGAGTAATCCGTTATATACATGCCAACGGAGCCTCTATGTTTTTCATGTGCTTATTTATTCATGTAGGCCGAGGACTATACTATGGATCCTTCACATTAACAGAAACTTGAAATATTGGCATTATTCTCCTATTTTCAGTGATAGCCACAGCTTTCATAGGCTACGTACTTCCATGAGGACAAATATCATTCTGAGGTGCCACAGTAATTACAAACCTCCTATCAGCAATCCCTTATATTGGTACTAACCTAGTTGAATGAATCTGAGGTGGATTCTCTGTCGACAAAGCTACACTTACTCGTTTCTTCGCATTCCACTTTATCTTACCTTTCATTATTTCCGCCCTAGTCATAGTTCACCTCCTATTTCTTCACGAAACAGGATCAAATAACCCACTCGGCCTAGAATCAAACTCCGACAAAATTCCATTCCACCCATATTATACAATTAAAGATCTCCTAGGTCTTTTACTCCTCCTCATACTCCTTACAATATTAGTACTATTTCACCCGGATCTACTCGGAGACCCAGACAACTACTCTCCCGCCAACCCCCTCAATACTCCTCCCCACATTAAACCCGAGTGATATTTCCTATTTGCCTATGCTATCTTACGGTCAATTCCTAACAAACTGGGAGGAGTGTTAGCCCTAGCAACATCCATCCTAATTCTAGCAATCATCCCTATACTCCAATCAACCAAACAACAAAGTATGATATTCCGACCCCTCAGCCAAACCCTATTTTGAATTTTAGTATCAGACCTATTCATCCTTACATGAATTGGAGGACAACCCGTCGAATATCCCTTCATTATTATTGGACAAACAGCATCCATCCTATACTTCTCCCTTATCCTCATCCTAATACCAACAGCAAACATAATTGAAAATAACATACTCAAATGAAGGGTCCTTGTAGTATAAACAATACACTGGTCTTGTAAACCAGAAATGAAAAAACTATTTCCCAGGACATCTCAAGGAAAAGGCACTCACCTTACCTTCAACACCCAAAGCTGATATTCTAATTAAACTATTCCCTGACACACAATAATCCAAACACCTACACACCACCTCTCCTCATACTACATTAACTGCCACATACCTCCACATAACAATGCCTCTAGTATATACCTACATATAATAGCACGTGACACGCGCTATGTATATCGTGCATACACCTCTAGTCCACATGCATATAAGCAAGTACATATAATTACATACGTACATAATACATAACATGTATATTCCACATTACACTACTGTCACCATGACTATCCTTGTCCCAGAAACACTACAACAGTGCGCAAGACATAACACCATTGATCGGACATAGCACATTAACAGCTTGATCGCACATTGGCGCATAATATTTCGAAAGTCCTCGTCAATACGGATATCCCCTTCCACCCTTTCTGGCTAGTTCTACCATCCTCCGTGAAACCAGCAACCCGCCCGCAGAATGCCCCTCTTCTCGCTCCGGGCCCATACAACTTGGGGGTGACTAGAGTGAAACTATACCTGGCATCTGGTTCTTACTTCAGGGCCATTTAAACTATACCCGCCCACACGTTCCCCTTAAATAAGACATCTCGATGGATTAGTTACTAATCAGCCCATGACATGTCATAACTGATCTTTCAGGCCTCTGGTATCTTTTAATTTTCGGGTATGCAGGGACTCCACATGGCCTACGCCGGCCAGCACCCGGTCCATCGATTGTAGCTGAACATATCATGTACATTCTTTACCCTCATAATTATCATAGGTGACTATTTAATTCATGCTCGAAGGACATAAGGATTAAAGCACACATGTGCAAACGCGCACATGCACATGCACATGCACATGCACATGCACATGCACATGCACATGCACATGCACATGCACATGCACATGCACATGCACATGCACATGCACATGCACATGCACACGCACACGCATACTTATTTTAACCAGATGCTTAAGCAAACCCCCCTACCCCCCGTTCCAAAATTCACAGATTTTTGGTACTTACGCCCTTGCCAAACCCCAAAAACAAGAACTTCCCGCACTGCTACTATTCAAAACGCTAAATAAGTATATACTTCACATTTAACTACTAAACCACCATTTCTTAAGCTTTCTTATTTATTTACCAATAATTTTAACTGACATCCCCCTAGTGTCCTAAACCAACCTTTATTTTTAAAAACTAATAGCTACA